TCTCTTCGGGATCGAACATCAATTGCAACGATTCGATAGACGGCTCATTGGGATAGATATAGATGAACAATACCCCCCCTGGAACCGTATAGGAAGTTTTCGCCTCGTACGGCTCGAGAAAAAATGACTTAATTCGAAGTTTTGTCTATGTATCCAATTCGAATAAATTAAATTTAAATAACAAACGGGCCTATAAAATCAATTAGACTACGATTCCAGTCTTTTTTCTTCCTGAAAAATGAAAAAGAAACCGCTCGTACTCATAACTCAAGTCGGATAACTCTCAAATAGCTCAAAGAAAAATCTTTAGTGAATTTCATTTATTGAGTAGTCTTTACTCCCTTTCGTTTATACCGGTTAAACTATTTCAAATTCTATTTGGATTCTTTAGTCGAATCCAGTTATTGAGACTATCGAAAGAATTAACAACTAAAAGGGTGTTTCCTTGTTTTTAAACCCTTTATTCCTATTTTGAATCATTGGGTTTAGACATTACTTCGGTGTTTCTTAATCTTTTCAAAGTGGCAGCAACATACCCTTTATTTATATTTATTTTATTTCTTTCTATCAAAGAATCCTATGGACGGTTGATTCTAGTATGATACACGTTGAATCGCAAAATTTGGATCAATTTCAACAAGTTTTGCTTTTGAATTGGAAACTTGCTCGAATTGGATCCTTTCGATTGTCCATATATTTACGAAGTTGTTCCAGTTGATTGGCATTAACCCTAGATCCTTGCCCCTGAGAAATGAATTAATACTTTCGGTTCGAGCTCCATCATGAACTATTTACAACCCGACAAAAAACGAAGGGTTCAAGTGTAACAGAACAAACAATGTCGAGCCAAGAGCACCTCATTTCTAGACAAATCGAAAATGGTGGATGTAAAAATCCACAACGGGTTGTGTCCTTCAAGTCGCACGTTGCTTTCTACCACATCGTTTCAAACGAAGTTTTACCATAACATTCCTCTAATTTGGAACCGGTATGGAATTGATTCAATTACGGAATCATGAATAGTCATCGGTTCAGCTGTCCATAGACATCGCAATCTACACTTTTTCTTCTATATATGAATATATAATACATGAAACAATATTTTTCTGAAAAAATCCTAGCAAGACAACATTTTTAACATATTTAACAGACTATATAGAATATATATAAACTAATAGAATATATATAAAATAGATAATAGAAAGAAAAAAGAAATCTATATCTATAATATATAGATATATATGGAAATAATATATAAACGAATAAGTTTTGGAATCTGCATCTTCAAGTGACTTAATAAGATAAATTAAACGATTTCCTACTTTTTCAAAGATTCCACGTATAGGGAATCATTAAAAATATTTCTATATTTCTAAATGAAATTAACTATAATTAAAATTAAATTAAACATCATTTTTGAATTTATTTTAGTTTGATTGGGTTGGGTTTGAAGAAAATTGGACAATAAGCACCGCCTTTGATCTTTATAGGCGGATCGGTCTTTCTTTTTGAAGTGACTCATCACTAATTTCAAATAAAGATTTGAAATAGATCAAAGAAACGAAGAAAGAAATAAGATAAGAAGAAAAAAATCCTTTTTTTTCATGAGATGTATAAAAAAATAATGTAAGTTAATATTTGCATTTTGATTCTTTTAATCAGATTACGAAAATCAAAATCGAACAAAAAATAGGTAAGATTTCTCCTATCTATCAGATAGACGGAAGTCACTATTTGTTGTTTGTTATAGATGTTTTATATCTACTATACTATAGAATATGGGACTTGATCATTTGTTAATGAAATTCGAACAGACACAGATGTTTAAAGTAATATAGATTAACTGCTATCCACCCCCCCCACTTCCTTTTTAGATTATGTTATATTATGATAGGGTTTATATGGGAATAATGGAGAAATGGATCCGTGCTGGGACGGAAGGATTCGAACCTCCGAATGGCGGGACCAAAACCCGTTGCCTTACCACTTGGCCACGCCCCATTTCAATTGCTAATTGACACTAAGAAACAATAATAGTGTTATTGGTTGTTTGTCAACTCCAGCCCAAATAAATATCTAGAAAGATTCCATATCTATAGAATATAGATCTTCTATATCTATAGAATAATAGAATAGACCGGTATTCGAATTTTGATACATATAGATACAGAATTCAACTGAATTTATTGATCATTACATAGAATTCAATTAAGATATTGTATGAAAGTATCGTTTCTTCTATTCTCCTTTGAGAATTGGAGGATTTTTGGTTGTATGTATTCAAAGAAAAAGAAGGATTTTTTGTCTACCTTATTTACTTTCTTTCTTTTTCCTTATATCAAAAATGCAACCAAAATGCAATTATCTCCAAGAACAAAATGTCTGTTATGCTTAATATCGTTAGTTTGATCTGTATTAATTCGCCCCTTTATTCGAGTCGTTTTTTCTTCGGCAAATTGCCCGAAGCCTATGCTTTTTTGAATCCAATCGTAGATGTTAT